TTTTGCGCGCGTAATACATGTTCCTTCTAGTTCTCCAAGTAAAGCCCTTCGCATCGCGATACCTATTGTATCGGCTTGACCCTTCATAAGTGGGGATAAAACGAAACGACCATAATAAAGGCGCTTGCTGTCTGCTCTTGATTCAACACACTTCCACTGTAGTGTCCGAGTGGATACTGGCACTTCCTCTCGAACCATACTAATATAATATTATTTGATCAGATCATTTAATTATTTATTTCTCTTGGATTGGAATCTTTTCCATTTTTATTTCTAAACGCGCCTTTTTTTTGGCGGTCTACATCCATTATGTGGCATAGGGGTTACGTCACGTACGAAATTTAATAGTATACCACTCCTACGAATCGCTCGTAATGCTGCATCTCTTCCGAGACCGGGACCTTTTATCATGACTTCTGCTCGTTGCATACCCTGGTCTACTACCGTACGAATAGCATTTCCTGCTGCGGTTTGAGCAGCAAATGGGGTACCCCTTCTTGTGCCCTTGAATCCACAGGTACCCGCGGAGGACCAAGAAACGACCCGACCTTGTGGGTCTGTAACAGTAACAATAGTATTGTTGAAACTCGCTTGAACATGAATAACTCCTATTGGTGTTCGACCCCCACTCTTACGTGAACTAATACGGCTATTTCTACGTGAACCAATTCTTGGTATAGGTTTTGTCATATTCTATTTATTATCATCTCATAAATATGAGTCAGAGATATACGGATATATCCATTTCATGTGAAAACAAATCCTTTATTTATTTGTACTGTACATTAGGTCTCTTAGAAAGTTAAGTTCCTATTTATAATTATAAATATTATCCCTGTCTCTGTTTATGTTTCGGATTGGAACAAATTACTATAATTCGTCCTCGCCTACGGATCAGTCGACATTTTTCACAAATCTTACGAACAGAGGCTCTTATTTTCATATTTGTTGTTCCTTAATTTAATTCCGAATCCACTCTTTGAAAGAAAATAAGTCTCTTTAACGTTAAGTTAGTGTTTGAGCCTCGAAATTTATCCTCATGAAAATTGAAATACCTAATCGTTTGAATCTTTATTGCGAAGTCTATAAATTATACGTCCCCTTGTTGAATCATAACGGCTGACTTCAATTTTAACCCTATCTCCTGGTAGTATTCGTATAAAACTACGTCGTATCCGCCCTGAAACATAACCTAGAACCAGGTCTTCGTTATCTAAGCGAACCCAGAACATGCCATTGGGAAGTGATTCAGTAATTAAACCTTCATGGATCAATTTTTGTTCTTTCATTCCAGGTAACCTCCTTGAAGTATCAACTAATGGAGGAGGAGTGATATTAGACAACCCGCCTCTACTCTCTTTTTCATAAATAGGAAGTTACGTATCAAATTCATATACCAGATGGATCACCTCACCATATATAAAACAAAATTTCTCCTCCAATTCCTTCTAGTCGAGCTTCTCGATCTGTCATTATACCTCTAGAAGTAGAAAGAACTACAACCCCTATCCCGCCTGAAATCCTAGGAATTCGTTGAGAGTTGGAATAGATTCGCAGACCTGGTCTGCTGATACGCTTTAAAATATTTCTATATGCTCCTTTCCTATTTCTTCTATGTCGTAGGGTTAAAACCAAGAAATATTTGTTGTTTTCCCGATGCTTCCTAACATTTTCGATAAAACCCTCTCGTAGAAGTATTTTAACAATGTTTTCGGTAATATTTGTGGATGCTATTCGAACCGTTCCTTTTTTATCCATGTCAGCATTTCTTATATAAGTTATTATATCGGCAATAGTGTCTCTACCCATGACGAACTATCATTTTTTTTTGCTTTGATATAATCAACATGTTTCTCCTTTTTTATTTTTTCATTAAAGGTATATGCCTGAGACATAATCTACTAATTGATCCATTTCAAAGACCCTACCATACCATTGTCTCATCTACTAGCATTCATTATTTATAATACTTCGGGAGCTAATGAGACTATCTTAGTGAAATTTAACTGTCTCAATTCACGAGCAATCGAACCAAAAACTCGAGTGCCTTTTGGATTTCCTTCTTGATCAATGACAACTGCTGCATTGTCATCATACCGTATTATCATACCGTTGTCGCGTTTGAGTTCTTTACATGTACGTACAATTACAGCTCTGATTACTTCTGATCTTTCCAGGGGCATATTTGGCACTGCTTCTTTGATTACAGCAACAATAACGTCACCGATATGAGCATATCGGTAATTACTAGCTCCTATGATTCGAATACACATCAGTTTTCGAGCTCCGCTGTTGTCCGCTACATTCAAATGGGTCTGAGGTTGAATCATCTTTTTTTATTTGAGTTCTTTCAATGCAAGAGGCGAAGGAGAAAAAAAGAAAATTTTCTGGACAGAAATAAGTAAACCATCGATTATAGATTATATTTTTCATCATTCATATCATAAATATCCCTTTGGTCCGATATCCCTATTCCTCAATAACGAATTTAGTTCGTATAGGCATTTTGCGCGCAGCTAGTTCCATAGCGGCTCTGGCTACGGTTTCTGATACTCCGCCCATTTCATAAAGTATTCGATCCGGTTTAACGACGGATACCCAATATTCAGGAGATCCCTTCCCCGAACCCATACGTGTTTCCGCGGGTCTTAGTGTAACGGGTTTGTCGGGGAATATACGTACCCATATTTTTCCGCCACGACGGGCATATCGTGCCATTGCGCGTCGCCCTGCTTCTATTTGTCTAGATGTGATCCAAGCGGGTTCAAGTGCCTGAAGCGCATATCTACCGAAACAAATATGATTGCCACGATAAGATACTCCCTTCATTCTTCCTCTATGTTGTTTACGAAACCTGGTTCTTTTGGGGTTATAGTTGATGGTAGTGTCTCAATCCCATCTCTACTACAGAACCGGACATGAGAGTTTCTTCTCATCCAGCTCCTCGCGAATGAAACGATAAATAATATTAGAATTAAATTTTATTATTTAATGAATTATTTAATGAATGAAATTTCGCGGGCGAATATTTACTCTACTCTTTTATATCCATCTGCTTTATTCGTAGGGTCGCTCCATAACCTCTTCGAAGAAATCAGTTCGCTCCCGGCGCGTTCCGCCATCCCGTCCAATGAATCATTAGGATTCGTTTTCAATCGAATCCTCCGCAGTCACAGGTTCCGTCGTTCCCATAGCTTCTCCTCCATTAATGTCGAGGTCTGAATTCTGCAATGGAGCTTCTAATTTAATCCGTCCCTGAGTCAATCTCCTCAGTCTCTATCGACTCAACGCTCTTTATTTTTTTCCTATGAAATCCATCTAAATTATGGATGAATTGAATTATATTTATTTATTATAGTATTGATGCCTTATCACATTGCCCTTTCTGAGATGATTCATAGACCATACATATTGGAATAATATATCATTGCTCTTCCCCTTCTCCCTTTCTCTCATCCTTCCATTCATCCGCATCCCTCTATTTTGGCTTCACAACTTACACAATCAATCAAGATTCTTTACTTTATTGAAAAAGGATTTCAGTTGCTACAACTATATGATTATTATCTCATATAATGACCGATTCCTTGGATCTCGAGAATACGAAGCAATGAGCTGGTTATTAATTTATATTAGGTTAGGTAGGGTCCAATTCTTTCTTTTAGTCCCAACGAGTCACACACTAAGCATAGCAATTCTATCATACCAAAGTGGTAAATCGAATTGTTATTCAAACATATATAATTGATCATTTTTGACTAAACGGAAAAAGACCTAACTAAACGGAAAAAGACCTAAACTAAATTGAGTTTTTTGCCCTGTCCATGGATACTTATCCATGGATAGAATCGCAAGAAAAGGAGACATTACTCTTCATCCAAAAATATCCAAATTTTGATCCCTAATACTCCATAGATAGTTCGAACTGGATAGGAACAATGATCAATTTTAACTCGAATGGTCTGTAGGGGAACCCTACCCTCTCTAATCCATTCAACGCGGGCAATTTCGTTTCCGTTGAGACGTCCTGCAATTTGTACCTGAATTCCCTTTGCATCTGCTTGTTCAGCTAATTCAATAGCTTTTTTCATTGCCTTTCGAAAGGAAACTCTATTCTTTAATTGCAGAGCGATATATTCTGCAAGAATATTAGGTTGCCCGTAAGGTCTTGGAACTCTTGCGATAGCAATGTTGAGTCTCCGGTTCACAGAATGAAAGCTTTTTTGTACATTAGTCTGTAATTCTTCGATTCCTCGGGCTCTACCCTCTATTAACATATTGGCGAATCCAATATGAATTATGACTTGGATCAAATCAATTCTTTTTTTAATATCTATACGTGCAATTCCCTCAAAACCTGAGGATATTCTCATATGTTTTTGTACATAATTCTTGATACAATCCCGTATTTTTTCATCTTCCTGGAGACCTTTAGAATAATTTTTTGGTTGTGCGAACCAAAAGGAACGATGACTTTGGGTTGTACCAAGTCTGAAACCAAGTGGATTTATTTTCTGTCCCATATCTACCTACCAATATTATCTTTCTAAACTAAAATAAAAAAGTAATGTTTTGAAAATCAAATATTTTTCAAAGTGAAGTTAGGTCTTTCGCTCAATACAATAGTTATATGACAGGTGGGTCTTTTTATTGGGTAACTACGTCCCCGAGCTTGCGGTTTTAACCTTTTGACGATAACACCTTCGTTGACTTCGGCTTTACTAATAAATAAATCAGCTTCTTTCAAACCCCTATTGTGACTAGCATTTGCTGCTGCGGAATAAACTAATTTGAAAATGGGGTAACATGCTCGATAAGGCATGAGTTCCAGTATCATAAGTGTTTGCTCATAGGAGCAACCACGAATTTGATCAATTACCCTTCGTGCTTTTTGAGCAGACATACCTATATGTCGAGCTAAAGCTCGTATTTCTGTACCCTGGGTCTTCTTTATCATAGGGTTTTACCTCATACACACCAATAAAAATAAGAATAAATCGTGAGCACCTATTTCACTTTTTATTTACATTACTACATTAACTATATTACCATTACCGCCGAGATCTATTATCGTTTTTCGCGTGTCCCCGGAAAGTCAGAGTAGGTGCAAATTCTCCCAATTTGCGACCCACCATACGATCCGTTATATAAATAGGTAAATGCTCCTTTCCGTTATGAATAGCAATTGTATGACCGACCATTGCAGGTATAATGGTCGATGCCCGGGACCAAGTTACTATTATCCTTTTTTCCTCCTCCACGTTGAGCTTCTCAATTTTACTTAATAAGTGATTAGCTACAAAAGGATTTTTTTTAGATGAACGGGCCACAAGTGATTACTCCCCTTTCTTTTCATTTTGTAAAGACGAAAAAACCTAATATAGCATATAAATAATTATATCTCGGCGCGAAGAAAAGGAGAGTCAGAAAGAAGAGTCTATGATGAAGGCTAAAAACGAAAGATGACATTAAAAACGAAATAAGACATGACTCTTACTCTTAATTGAGTCAGAGTAGGGGCGGATGTAGCCAAGTGGATTAAGGTAGTGGATTGTGGATCCACCATGCGCGGGTTCAATTCCCGTCGTTCGCCCATCCACATCATTCATTATTTTTTCTTTCTATTTACGGCGACGAAGAATAAAAATATCACTATATTTATTCCTTTTCCTACTCCTTCTTCCAAGCGCGGGATAACCCCAAGGAGTTGTGGGTTTTTTTCTACCAATCGGGGCCCTCCCTTCACCACCTCCATGGGGATGGTCTACAGGGTTCATAACTACTCCTCTTACTACAGGACGCTTACCTAGCCAACATTTAGATCCGGCTCTACCCAAACTTTTCTGGTTCACCCCAACATTACCCACTTGTCCGACTGTTGCTGAGCAGTTTTTGGATATCAAACGAACCTCTCCAGATGGTAATCTTAATGTGGCCGATTTACCCTCTTTTGCAATCAGTTTCGCTACAGCACCTGCTGCTCTAGCTAATTGTCCACCCTTTCCAAGTGTTATTTCTATGTTATGTATGGCCGTGCCTAAGGGCATATCGGTTGAAGTAGATTCTTCTTTTTGATCAATAAAAACCCCTTCCCAAACTGTACAAGCTTCTTCCAAAGCATACGGCTTTCTGGATGTAGATGATGATATCTAGACAGATGGATCTTATATGAATCGTATGATGAAGTACCACATGAGTGGATATATAGGAATCCAAATCTGCCGAATCACTCATGCTACGATCTTCTACATCCTAGGTCTCCCCATTCCGTCATCTGGCTTATGTTCTTCATGTAGCACTCAGACCGAATGACTCTATGAAATTACGTCGATACTTCCATTCCACATATTACGGGTAACGTAGGAGACATCTCTATTTTTCCCCCGGGGGATCTTTAGAATTACCACTGCTTAGCTTTCAATTCGCCTCTGACCATCAAATGAAATGTGAATAACCCATCCTCCTCTCTTTGAAACAAGGGGCGCTTCCGGTTCTATCCGTGCTTCAAACAATTTTGTCTTCTCCATATTACCATATCTCTAGAGTCAATAATTTTATATGAGGAACCACTGAACTCAATCACCTGCTGCCGTTACTCTTCAGTTTTCTGTTGAGGTCTATCCCGTAGAGGTACTCAAATTGGATCAGTGATCGATTTCTAGGTTTTGTCGTAAACCTAATTGGTTACTTCCAATTACGTAAATCAATGGTTCAAACCGCACTCAAAGGTAGGGCATTTCCCATTGATATAGGAACTTCTGTACCAGAAACAATGGTATCTCCAATTATAGCCCCTCTGGGATGTAAAATATATCTCTTCTCACCATCCCCATAGTGTATGAGACAAATGTATGCATTTCGATTAGGGTCGTATTCTATGGTTACGATTCTACCAGATATGTCTTTTTCATTCCGTCGAAAATCGATTTTACGGTATAGACGCTTATGACCTCCCCCTCTATGCCTTGCGGTAATGATTCCTCTGGCATTACGACCTTTACCACAACGATGCTGTCCATAGATCAAATTTGTTCGTGGATTGGATTTCACTTGACTGTCTACGGCTCCTTTGCGCGTGCTAGGGGTAGAAGTTTTGTATAAATGTATCGCCATGTTATTAAGTATTTATTTTTTTTTATTTAAGTTCTTTTCTCTATAAGAGGTGGAATAGAATAACCCGGTTGAAGCGTAATGATCATACGTCTGTAATGCATTGTATGTCGCATAATAGGTCCCATTCTTCTACCCTTTCCCGGGAGTCGATGGCTATTCATAGCTACTACCTTGACACCAAAGAAGAGTTCGATCCAATGCTTTATTTCTGTCCTAGTTGATCCTGATTCGACATTAGAAGTATATTGATTGTTCCCCAATAACCGAATACTTTTTTCTGTAAATACTGCATATTTGATTCCATCCATAAATCCATTTTCTTCCCTATGAGTTCCAGTATCTATAAGAATTAGAATTCTTACCGTTTCTACCGTTTCTATCTTATTCTTATAGTATGAATATACCAATTAGTTATGTATGGATGATGAGATTCCGTTGATACGGAGCCAATTCTATTATTGAACGTTCCAATTCGCGTGCATCCAGCAGGAATTGAACCTACGAATTTGCCAATTATGAGTTGGGCGCTTTAACCATTCAGCCATGGATGCTTCGCGGAGACTCGTCATCAACGGGGGCTGTCTTTGTGTAAGTGGATTTCAATTGAAATATAATCTTTCGTTTAGGAGAAATCAATGAAACGGCATCAATTCAAATCCTGTATTTTTGAATTGAGAGAGATATTGAGAGAGATCAAGAATTCTCGCTATTTCTTAGATTCATGGACCAAATTCGATTCAGTGGTGTCTTTCACTCACATTTTTTTCCACCAAGAACGTTTTGTGAAACTCCTTGGCCCCCAAACTTGGAGTGTCCTGCTTTCACGTGATTCACAGGGTTCAACAAGCAATCGATATTTCACGATCAAAGGTGTAGTACTGCTTGTAGTAGCGGTCCTTATATATCGTATTAACAATCGAAATATGGTCGAAAGAAAAAATCTCTATTTGATGGGGCTTCTTCCTATACCTATGAATTCCATTGGACCCAGAAATGATACATTGGAAGAATCTTTTTGGTCTCCCAATATCAATAGGTTGATTGTTTCGCTCCTGTATCTTCCAAAAGGGAAAAAGATCTCTGAGAGTTGTTTCATGGATCCGAAAGAGAGTACTTGGGTCCTCCCAATAACTAAAAAGTGTATCATGCCTGAATCTAACTGGGGTTCGCGGTGGTGGAGGAACTGGATCGGAAAAAAGAGGGATTCTAGTTGTAAGATATCTAATGAAACAGTAGCTGGAATTGAGATCTCATTCAAAGAGAAAGATATCAAATATCTGGAGTTTCTTTTTGTATCCTATATGGATGATCCGATCCGCAAGGACCATGGTTGGGAATTGTTTGATCGTGTTTCTCCGAGGAAGAAGCGAAACATAATCAATTTGAATTCGGGACAGCTATTCGAAATCTTAGCGAAACACTTGATTTGTTATCTCATGTCTGCTTTTCGTGAAAAAAGACCAATTGAAGTGGAGGGTTTCCTCAAACAACAAGGAGCTGAGGCAACTATTCAATCAAATGATATTGAGCATGTTTCCCATCTCTTCTCGAGAAACAAGTGGGATATTTCTTTGCAAAATTGTGCTCAATTTCATGTGTGGCAATTCCACCAAGATCTCTTCGTTAGTTGGGGGAAGAATCATCACGAATCGGATTTTTTGAGGAACGTATCGAGAGAGAATTTGATTTGGTTAGACAATATGTGGTTGGTAAACAAGGATCGGTTTTTTAGCAAGGTACGGAATGTATCGTCAAATATTCAATATGATTCCACAAGATCTATTTTCGTTCAAGTAACGGATTCTAGCCAATTGAAAGGATCTTCTGATCAATCCAGAGAGAATTTCGATTCCATTAGTAATGAGGATTCGGAATATCACACATTGATCAATCAAACAGAGATTCAGCAACTAAAAGAAAGATTGATTCTTTGGGATCCTTCCTCTCTTCAAACGGAACGAACAGAGATAGAATCAGATCGATTCCCGAAATACCCTTCTGGATATTCCTCAATGTCCCGGCTATTCACGGAACGTGAAAAGCAGATGAATAATCATCTGTTTCCGGAAAAAATCGAAGAATTTCTTGGGAATCCTACAAGATCAATTCGTTCTTTTTTCTCCGACAGATGGTCAGAACTTCATCTGGTTTCGAATGCTACTGAGAGGTTCGCTAGAGATCATAAATTGTTGAAGAAACAACAAGATGTTTTTTCTTTTGTCCCTTCCAGGCGATCGGAAAAGAAAGAAATGGTTGATATATTCAAGATAATTACGTATTTACAAAATACCGTCTCAATTCATCCTATTTCATCAGATCCGGGATGTGATATGGTTCCGAGGGATGAACCGGATATGGACAGTTCTAATAAGATCTCATTCTTGAACAAAAACCCATTTTGTGATTTATTCCATCTATTCCATGACCGGAACAAAGGGAGATACACGTTGCACCACGATTTTGAATCAGAAGAGAGATTTCAAGAAATGGCAGATCTATTCACTCTATCAATAACCGAGCCTGATCTGGTGTATCATAAGGGATTTGCCTTTTCTATGGATTCCTACGGGTTGGATCAAAAAAAATTCTTGAATGAGGTATTCAACTCCAGGGATGAATCGAAAAAGAACTCTTTATTGGTTCTACCTCATATTTTTTATGAAGAGAATGAATCTTTTTATCGAAGGATCAGAAAAAAATGGGTCCGGATCTCCTGCAGGAATGGTTTGGAAGATCCAAAACCAAAAATAGTGGTATTTGCTAGCAACAACATAATGGAGGCAGTCAATCAATATAGATTGATCCGAAATCTGATTCAAATCCAATATAGCACCTATGGGTACATAAGAAATCTATCGAATAGATTCTCTTTAATGAATAGATCCGA